ATTTGATAAATACTGATAACTCTCGGATAGAGTATTAGAACGGAAAGATCCATTAGATAATGAACTATTGGTTCTAATCCATCTCTGGTGATGAATCAACAATTCGAAGTGCTTTTCTTGCGTATTCTTGATAAACCAGCGTTTATATATAGATGTAGGAGGATCCGTTTGGGAAGTAAGAAGCCCTTTTGACATCTCTTCATCTGCAAAGAATTCTCGATGTGAAAACACAGAGACAGGGGGCTGATCTTTGAATAGGAAAAAGAGTGGATCTGCAGGGTCCCAAATGAATTGGCTTATTCGAAAAAAGCCTTGTTCTTTGGAAGATCTATCTCGTGTCTGGTACTGCATGGTTCCACTCTGCAAGAACTCCGAATCATTCTCTTGAAGCTCATTCTCTTCATCATAAATGATCCGCTTGCCCCGAAATGACCTGGCCCAATAGGGAAATCCCAATTCATTGGGCCTTTCGATACAATAAAATAGAAAGCCCCAAGGGCGCCATATTCTAGGAGCCCAAACTATGTGATTGAATAAATCCTCTTCTATCTGTTGCGGGTCGAGGGCTCCTTCTACTTCCCCTTCTTCAAACTCCGATTCGTATTTTTCATAGATAAATCTATGATCAACGATAGAACAAGATCCATTTTGCATCATATCTAAAGGATTCCTTGGTTCGGGCCGAAGAAGCAATGTCACTCGATCATTATCAAACTGACTGCAATCTTTTTCTGTCCGTGAGGATCCCCCCAGAGCACCTTCTACTTCTAATAGGCCCTGAACTAGATCAGAAGCATTCTCAACGAGTCCATAAGAAGTGATCCCATTTTTTTCATCGGGTCCGGGTAGAGACCAGAGGTCTTGGGCGACCGATCCGGCAGAACAACTCAAAAGATAAAGAAGTATCGTTAATTTCTTCATGCTCGTTCCAAGTTCGAAGTACCATTTGTACAAATAAGAATCCCTTTCGTTACATGATTTCTTCTTCATATAGATAGATATAGGATCTATGGGGCAATTACTTAGAAGTACATTTTGTGCAACAGCCCTTCCTATCTGATAGAAAAGGATCTCATGATCCTGAACCGATCTTACCTGGGATCGCAAATCCCAAGTTTGTCTATGAAGAGCGGATCTAATTGTATTAGTGTCTATAATTGATTTCTTCTGTGTAATACTAATCGCTAAGGCCTCATTGGTAAGTGCTACAAGATCTCGTGCATTGGAACCCATGGTTATGGACCCGAATTCATTAGTATGGAACATTTTCTTTTCCAAGTGAAATCCCTTAGTATATGAAAGATTGAAAAAGTGCTTTCGTTGTTGTGGAATAAGAAGCCTTCGTATCTTAATGCATGTATTTAATTTATTCGGAACTATTAGAGCGGGATCCACTTTTGGGGGAATATGAGTCGAAGCAATAACAAGAATATTTCTAGTGGAACATCTTTCACAATCCCTGGATAGATAGTTCACTAATAGACCGAGGGATAAGTAATTCGACTCATTCACATCCCGATCATGAATGTTTGGAATCCATATTATGCAAGGAGACATTGCTTTTGCTAATTCGAATTGAAGAGTGATAGAAAATCGGTCTATTTCCGGCATCATATCCATAGTTAGCGCATTCATCAGAGTTAGCAGCTCCGTATCGAGGTCAAGATCGATATCGTCACTAGCATCAATCTCGTCAATATCATCAATATTGTCACTATCATCAATATCGATATCATCAATAAGAAACCCTTTAGGCTTGTTATCCAGGAACTTGTTCAGAAATACCAAAGGAACATAGGAGTTTGTCACTAGGTATTTGACCAAATAGGAGCGTCCAGTTCCTATAGAACCTATCACTAAAATACCCCTAGAGGGGGATAGGGCTAAGCGGAGCGAAAAGGGTTTTTCATGAGACGGGAAATGAAAACTATTAGCCCCACACGAGGTTTGTGAATAAGTGATTGTCTGATAATGAGCAAGGAATATCCGTCTTTCTGCTAAACAGGATATATTGAACTCATAATTTATTAGACACTTTTTATGAATGTCAACTAAATATCGTAAGTAAATTGCTCCCGGGTGTTCAATCATTTGATAACCCGAGTCGTTCTTTGATAAATGATCACTAGATAAATAATCACTATGAGTCAGACTCAATAGAATTTGATCAATCCCTTTTTCTGTCGTTAAGGTGGAGAACTGAACCAAAAATTCTCGTTCTTCATCATCAATTGAATCACTGTTCGCAACCCAGGATTCCATTTTATCATCAATCCAATCACTGTTCACGTTTTTTCTTTTTCTTATCAATGAATAGATCTCTTTACTTGTATGACTTAGATGTCTCGTATTTCTCGAAAAAGTGATTCGATTGGTGGGATTTGGTATGATACTTATGAGATCGATGAAATTGATATTCAAATATTTCTTCTTAGAACGGATTGATTTGACCCCATAAGCGGGATCACCACCCAATAGCATGTTGCCGCCAGAAACAGAA